CAACTGTCCCTCCAACTGTGCCAAAAAATCCAAGAAAATATGTGCCAACTGTCCCTCCAACTGTCCCAAAAAATCCAGGAAAATATGTGCCAAAAAATCCAGGAAAATATGTGCCAAAAAATCCAGGAAAATATGTGCCAAAAAATCCAGGAAAATATGTGCCAAAAAATCCAGGAAAATATGTGCCAACTGTGCCTCCAACTGTGCCTCCAACTGTGCCTCCAACTGTCCCTCCAACTGCCCCTCCAACTGCCCCAAAAAATCCAAATGTAACAAAAAATCCAACTGTAACAAAAACTCCAAGACAATATGTGCCAAAAACTCCAAGACTGCCAAGAAATACAATAAGATTGATCCCACGTAAACCCCCAAGAAGAGGTATGCGACGGCCACGTAAAATTAAACATCGAATACTGAAAGGAGTTATTTACGTTCGAGCAAGTTTTCGCAATACCATTGTTACTGTTACAGATATACGGGGACAAGCGGTTTATTGGTCTTCTGCCGGTGCTTGTGGATTCAAAAACACAAAAAGACGTTCACCATTTGCTGCTCAGACTGCAGCAGAAAATGCTATTGGTACATTAATGGATCAAGGTCTTCTGAAACAAGCAGAAGTTAAGATAAGTGGCCCTGGTCCGGGGAGAGATCCAGCATTACGAGCCATTATTAGAAGTGGTGTACTATTGACTTATATACGTGACGTAACTCCTATGCCACATAACGGATGTAGACCTCCCAAAAGGAGACGTGTGTAAGAATTGAATGAATTTCAAGAAAAAGAAATAAATAATTAAATTATCTATTCAAATAATATTATGATTCAGGATGAAATTTCAGTGTCTATTAAGATTAAGAAACCACAATTGAAGTGCGTCGAATTCAGAGTAGACAGTAAGCGTCTTCATTATGGCCGTTTCACTCTATCTCCGCTTCGCAAAGGTCAAGCTAATACAATAGGTAGTGCAATAAGAAGAGTTTTACTTGGAGAAGTAGAAGGAACATGTATCACACGTGCCAAATTGCAAAACATAAAACATGAATATTCTGTCATAATAGGTATTGAAGAATCGGTACATGAAATTTTGATGAATCTAAAAAAAATTGTACTTAGAAGTGATGTGTACGGAATGCGAGAAGGGTCTATCCATATTGTTGGACCAAAAAAAGTAACCGCTCAAGATATCATATTACCACCTTCTGTGAGAATAATTGATAATACACAGCATATAGCTAGCATAAACAAATCAATTACCTTAGATATATCATTAGAAATTGAAAAAGGCCGCGGATATATTATTCAAAATCCAAATAATTCTCAGGATGGAATTTTTCCTATTGATGCTGCCTTTATCCCTGTTCAAAATGTAAATTATAGTATTCATTCCTATTGGAGCGAAAATGAAATACAAGAAATCCTTTTTCTTGAAATATGGACGAATGGAGGATTAACTCCTAAAGAGGCACTTTATGAAGCTTCTCGGAATTTGATCGACTTTTTCCTTCCTTTTCTGCGTTCAGAGGAAGAGAACATCGATGGAACAAACAGTATAAGTGATAATAGAACTTTTTCCTTACCTCTTTCGCATATATCGACCGATACAAAGATAATCTTTTCCAACCAAATATATATTGACCAATTAAACTTCTCTACTAGGATATATAACTGCCTCAAAAAGGCCAATATACATACATTATCGGACCTCTCAAATTACAGTCGAGAAGATTTGATGAAAATTAAACACCTCGGGGAACAATCTGTCAAAGAAATATTGGAATTTATACGAAATATTGGAATTGATTCACCCGGAAATCGGGTTTAGGTTCATGAAATAGTTCCATTTCATCTCTCCATTAATTCCTTTTTTCTAAGTTCTTCTTGAAATCCATAAAATATATTTGAAATATATCTGACAAAATATATCTAGGGAGAGATCATTTGTATTGAAGCAACTACTCCCTAGATATAGATAGGAACAAAAGATTTCTTTCCAGATTAAGATATTCTATAATTAGGTCATAATTGGAAAAGACCGAGAGTTAAAGATTCATCGATAGGTAACGTTGCCCCAATACCTAACCAAATAGCTACTGCGGTACCGATTAAGAATACTGTTGTAGCTACTGGACGACGAAATGGATTTTGAAATTGATTCACATTCTCTAAGAAAGGTACTATCAATAGTCCTGCAGGTACTGAAGCCATTAAAAGGACACCTAATAATTTATTAGGTACTGTACGAAGTATTTGAAATACGGGGAAAAAATACCATTCGGGTAATATTTCCAAAGGAGTTGCAAATGGATTTGCCGGTTCACCAATCATTGATGGTTCTAGAACCGCTAAACCTACGGTACAGGCAATAGTACCTGAAATTACTACTGGAAAAATATATAAAAGATCATTGGGCCAAGCCGGTTCTCCATAATAATTATGTCCCATGCCTTTAGCTAATTTAGCCCTTAATACAGGATCATTCAAGTCAGGTTTCTTTGTTATTGGGATAAGTAGATTTTTATGAATCTATCCCCCGGAAGAACCGGACATGCCAATTTAAATCATCCGGCTCGAGCAATAACTTAATTAAAAAGGATGAAGGGCGTATCGTAAGAATACGAATAAGAATTCTATACCATTCTTGATAGATTAAGTGCTCAGTACCCAAGTAAGCTCACAAATTCGATCATGATGAATATGCCTTTTGGACCATCTTATTCCTTGTAATCCGTGTTTATCCCGACCTCCACAATTTTTTTTGCATACAAGGTATTGACTTGTTACTGATCCGGCCTTTCTCCTTCCTTAGACTCCTTCTTTTACTCCGATAGTTTACTCTATTGAAATGCAAGGGAAATGCATGCATTTTTACTACTATGAAAAGGAACGAATAACTTATAAGTTATATTATGTTATCACCATTACCTGGATTTCACGGAGCCTAATTCGGATTCGATCATAGAAATAACTCTCTTGGAACGTAACAAAGTACCTGATGCCTTTATACCCAGGTTCTAAACTTCCTATTTTTGGGAAGAAAATTGGGACAGAGACACATTTTAGTAATCTTGTATATGGCAGATCGAAGAATGTTTCTGCACGGCCTAAGCAATAATTCAAGTCACACACTCCCATAATCCATTTTCTCCATCTGAGATGAGTATCTACTTCAATTCTTTGTATTAGATACAGAATACTTACGAATTGAAAGGATAAATCCGAGAAACACAGTTTCTTATTTCCATATTTCCAATAAGAAATATTTGCGGCAATGATATATCGTTACTAAAGTTTTGAATACTCCTTATCTATATTTCCTTTCTATAAAGGACCTGAAATACCCTGCTTGCGGATCATTAGAAAGTGCATTGACATAAATACAGCAGTAAGAAGGGGTAATATAAAAGTGTGTAAACTATAAAAACGGGTCAAGGTAGATTGACCCACACTAACGCTTCCGCGTAATAACTCTACCAAAGGAGATCCTATTAAAGGAATGGCCTCAGGCACACCGGTCACAATTTTGACCGCCCAATAACCAATTTGATCCCAGGGCAAAGAATAACCGGTTACACCGAAAGATACGGTTAGTACAGCTAGAATTACACCCGTAACCCAAGTTAATTCGCGAGGTTTTTTGAATCCACCCGTGAGATAAACACGGAATACATGCAAGATCATCATTAGAACCATCATACTTGCCGACCATCGATGGACCGATCGGATTAGCCAACCGAAGTTTACTTCAGTCATTATGTATTGAATAGAAGCAAAAGCTTCTAGAACAGTGGGACGATAGTAAAAAGTCATAGCAAAACCAGTAGCTACTTGTACCAAAAAACAAGTAAGTGTGATCCCTCCTAGACAATAAAATATATTCACATGAGGAGGAACATATTTACTGGTTATATCATCCGCAATCGTCTGAATCTCGAGACGCTCTTCGAACCAATCGTATACTTTATTGAGATAGGTAAAGTTAAATTCCCCCCCTGAAAACCGTACATGAGAATTTCCTTTCATACGGCTTAAACAAGAACACCCAAATACCTTTTTGAACAAAGTTATATTGTTTGTAAAATATGAAAATATTTCCTAATTCCTTAGGAATATGAAGGAAAAATATTCAGAAGAATAATAGATTATTTTTACAATAAGAAGTAAGAAGGATTTCATAGTGCTCAAATTTCAAGTCGGCTCATTCTAAATAGAATCGCTATAGGCCTTTTGAACAATCTTTTATCCTATTCGTGATCACCTAGAGAGCAACGTATGGACGATCAATAGGAATTATCTTGTCGAGATCTCAATAGATGAATCAATCTAAACCTAAGATTTCAATTTTACCCCGATGATTTTTTTATACCCAAAAGGTTTTATGGGTTATAACCTTTCCATTTCATTGTTACTCACTCAATGAAATATAATAACTAATAAAAATGAGATACTATCTGATTCTTCAGTTAAAGTCAGCATAAAAAAGAGGAGGAAAGATCCCTCAATTTATGATCATACTGCTTTCAAATTAAATTATTTTAAGCCTGGTCACGAGGTATGAATAGCAGGTATAAACCATAGTTCAGATTTTATTTAATGTTTATTATATACCTCGTGCTCTGACTATTAACTATTGGATCAATATTCAACGAGGTAGGAGGACCATCTTTGTGAAGACAACAGACCGGTCTTCTGTACTAGAAGAGAGATCAATTTTAACAAGTCGCACACCCATATTCCAAAAATCCTTAAATAAAAGTAATTGTAATTACACGATCAAACTACCGGAATGTAATAACCTAAAAACTCAAGCTATTCAAAAGCTTGCCTTACTTAGTTCTTTTTTCTTTTGGATGAGCTCGGGATCGGGGCAGATCTTCCAGATATCTCTAGACCCAACTAACTGGAATTCCATCCAATAAAACGGATGAATTATAAATCTCTGAAATAATAGATAAGAATACTGCAAATAGAGCCATTGCAGTACCCATGAAAGGAGCAGTTCCCCATCCGGGAGCTACTTTACCAGATTCTGTATTAAGTGGTTTTAAATAATTTCCTACACTAGTTCGTATTGGTCCGGTTCTGGAAGTATCATCAACGGTCTGTGTAGCCATAAAAACTATAGTATTGGTTGAGATCTATTAACTTTGTATACTATTATAATACATATACATATATAGGATTACCTACCAATGGAAACTGCAACCTTAGTCGCTATCTCCATATCTCGTTTACTTGTTAGCTTTACTGGTTATGCCCTATACACCGCCTTTGGGCAACCCTCTGAACAACTTCGAGATCCTTTTGAAGAGCACGAGGACTAATTGAAAGAATGACCTTCCCGATCAGGAAGGTCATTCTTTGATTATAAGAAGGAGGATTCGGAAAAGAAAATTATTTTTCTCCTCTATCCGGAACTTTGGGGGGTTCTCGGAAGAAAATAGCGAAAAATATTATCCCTAAGGTCGACACCAAAAGGAATGTATAAACCAATGCTTCCATAGATTCTATCGTAGTTTACAATTATGGAGATAGCTTTCGTACTAATTAAAACATTTTTCAGAAAGAAAATAAAATGTAATCAAAAGATTTTGAATCTATCTTTGTTATTGAGAATAAATATTCACTGAGATGGAATCTATCGATATTGATTATCGATCGGAGTAATGCTATATTATACAACTTTTATACAACTTGTCTTTTAGTAGTTGGATCTCCCAGTTTTTGGAATGCCCCAAATTCTACTTGGGCATCCAAATCCGGGTCAATACCAGCGAAAACATCTCTGAATAGGGTTCTAGCACCATGCCAAATGTGTCCAAAAAAGAAAAGAAGAGCAAATGTAGCATGTCCAAAAGTAAACCAGCCCCTTGGGCTACTTCGAAAAACACCGTCGGATTTCAAAGTAGCACGATCTAATTCAAAAATTTCACCTAATTGTGAACGTCTAGCATATTTTTTGACTATAGCAGGATCACCAAAACTGACTCCGTCAAGTTCACCACCATAGAACTCAACAGTTACACCTACTTGTTCAACACTATACTTTGATTCTGCTCTCCTAAAAGGAACATCAGCTTTTACAATTCCTTCTTCATCTACTAGAACGACTGGAAACGTTTCGAAAAAGGTAGGCATACGACGTACAAAAAGCTCATGTCCCTTTTTGTCTTTGAAGATAGGGTGTCCTAACCAACCAACAGCAATTCCATCTCCATTGTCCATCGCACCCGCCCTGAATAACCCCCCTTTAGCTGGATTATTCCCAATGTAATCATAAAAAGCGAGTTTATCAGGAATTTTTGACCAAGCTTCTGATAGACTTAGATTATCGGCCAGACCGGCACGAACCCGTCGATCTATTTCTTGTTGGAAGTATCCCTGATCCCACTGGTAACGAGTGGGACCAAATAATTCAATCGGAGTAGTTGCGGAACCATACCACATTGTTCCAGCCACAATGAAAGCTGCAAAAAAAACAGCAGCAATACTGCTGGATAGGACAGTTTCAATATTCCCCATACGTAATCCTTTGTATAAACGTTGAGGAGGACGAACACTGAGATGGAATAGACCTGCTAATATACCCAATATACCTGCTGCAATATGATGAGAAGCTATTCCTCCCGGAACAAAAGGATCAAAACCTTCAGCTCCCCACGCCGGATTTACAGGTTGTATTTTTCCAGTTAGTCCATAGGGATCAGACACCCATATTCCAGGGCCATACAAACCCGTTACATGAAACGCTCCGAATCCGAAACAAGCTACTCCTGAGAGAAATAAATGAATTCCAAAAATCTTAGGCAAATCTAAAGAGGGTTTTCCCGTGCGATCATCACAGAATACGTCTAGATCCCAATATACCCAATGCCAGATAGCTGCTAAAAAGCACAAGCCAGAAAACACAATATGTGCCCCGGCCACACCTTCATAACTCCAAATACCTGGATTAGATACAGTTTCTCCGGTTATACTCCATCCACCCCACGAATCCTTTATTCCTAAACGAGTCATGAAAGGTATAACGAACATACCTTGTCTCCACATTGGATCAAGAACAGGATCGGATGGGTCGAAAACTGCTAATTCGTAAAGAGCCATTGAACCGGCCCAACCAGAAACTAGAGCTGTGTGCATTATATGTACAGCGATTAAACGGCCAGGATCATTCAATACGACGGTATGAACACGATACCAAGGCAAACCCATTAAAATACCCCTTTATCAGAAAAAGTAGACACTATGTAACTTTATCGCATTAGATAAGATTATGCTGTGGAGTTAGACCTTTATCTCAAAGGTGAACATCTATTCAAGAACATTAATGAAACAGTTGAAAAATTAATTATGTTCAATATAGCAATGAGAAGCGGATATATTTTATCATTTATATGTACCAATATACAATGTGGAAATTGGTCCCATTTATATTAAGTAAAATAAAAATAAATTAGGTTTTTTATGAATAAAGGCAGGACCGCTGGTCCTATCGCTCATTTAGATTTATAATCTATCTTTGTTAATATAGATAAATATTTAAGATATTTGTTTTATGATAAATCCCAACTTGCCCTCCGTTTTCGTACCTTTGGTAGGCTTGTTTTTTCCGGCAATTACAATGGTTTTTCTTTATTTCTATATTCAAAATGACGAGATTTTGTGAATCCGATCCAATCAGATCTCATAAATAGGGTTCAATCTTTCAATCGTAGAACACTCTATATTTATTGTTGGATAATATAACATTAAAATCGAACAAAATAGATCTGAATAGATATTCATCTTTATTTAGATCTATTCATGAATAGATATAAATGTACCGTATAGTGCATACATAATAGATAGAATCGATAGATAGAATCGATAGATAGAATATGGATGTATATGATATATATAGACATATTTTTATATTCATATTAGAAAATATACACGTGTGTAAATGAATAAGTCTTTCTTACTTTAATAAGATGTGTACATATACATTTATAGAGATTAGTATTTATACTCGACTGATGCAATGAAGTATTGTTTTTACAATCGATAAGCTAAGGACCAATTTCATTCAAAAAAAAAAAGCACACATAAATAAATAGCATAGGAAAAGAGTATGAAAAAAATCGCTATAGATATTTCATTTTATACCGAGATACTTATATGTATATGGCTATTATAATAGCTAATTTATGAGAGTGACTTTGGGAGTCAAAAGAGTAAGTGTTTGGTCACTCTTTCAACTTAAATAGGACGCAATTTGTTATGGATCGTCGATCCAAATGGCTCTGGATAGAGCCCATAACAGGGGCTCGAAAGATAAGCAATTTCTTTTTTGCTTTTATCCTTTTTTGGGGCTCACTAGGATTTTTATTGGTCGGAATTTCAAGTTACCTTGGCAGGAACCTGATACCTTTATTGTCATCTCAGCAAATACTTTTTGTTCCACAAGGAATTGTAATGTGTTTTTATGGTATTGCAGGTCTGTTCATTAGCTCTTATTTATGGTGCACAATTTTGTGCAATGTGGGTAGTGGCTACAATAAATTTGATGAAAAAGAAGGAATTGTATGTCTTTTTCGTTGGGGATTTCCCGGAAGAAATCGTCGTATTTTCCTCCAATTTCTTATGAAGGATATTCAGTCGATAAAAATGGAAGTTCAAGAAGGTATTTTCCCTCGTCGTGTTCTTTATATGGAAATAAAGGGCCAACAAGACATCCCTTTAACTCGTAATTTGACTCTGCGTGAAATGGAACAGAAAGCTGCCGAATTAGCCCGTTTTTTGCGTGTATCCATTGAAGGATTTTAAATGGGGGGAGTCTTCTCCAACACCCAAACGAATAAATTTCGATATTACATTTGTCTGGAGGAGGAGAAAGATCATACAGTCAGTTGATTTACACCAACACGAAATGGTACTTATAGAAGCATACCGGCATTCTTCGGCAGTTCGCAAAACACTCCATATCAGTCTTTATCTTTAGAGAGGGCCGAAAGATCCAGTAGACGGATATGACATCTCAAAAGGATACAATTAATTACTATTAATATAGTCTTTCTGAATACATTTTTTTTTACATAGACGTACGAAATTTATGATTTCATCTCCTATACCTGCCAAGGCCTTTTGGAGTGCAGAATTAGTATTATTAGACTAAATTTATTGAATAGATGTATATGGCTCCTATCCCGTAAGTTAGTTTTATCTCTTGTGCTAATCAACATCGATCCCTTTAATTCAATAAGAAGGTCTTTTTTTGAAGACTTATGTTACTTGAAGCGATTCTTCCTTCGGGAAAATCGTCAAGTCAGATAATAAAAGAATGAATAGAAAATTAGTTAGTCCAGATCAAAGCAATTTCAAATGGTTGATCCGGCTGGGAACAATATCCTTTTTACTCTACTTCTCATTGGGAGCAAACCATCCCTTATCCGAAAGATATTATCTCTCGGGGTCGAAGAATTACGCACTATATCATTATATGGATCCTATACCTCGTTCTATAATTCAGACTTTGTTCAGATTTCGGACAGAGCTAACAAGCCAATCGAGTTCGTTATCGATTCACGAATTGGAAGTGGCCAAATATAAAGCATTAGCTTCTCTGCAATATCTTGCATGTTTAGTACTACTGCCTTGGGGAATTTCAATTTCATTACAGAAAGGTTTGGAGTCTTGGGTTACAAATTGGTGGAATACTGGTCAATCCAATAAAATATTTGATTATCTACAAGAAGAAAACGTTTTAGTAAAATTTGAGAAAATAGAAGAACTATTCCTGTTAGAAAGAATGGTGGAAGATTATTCGGAAACGCATTCACAAGATCTTTGTATAGAGATGCAGAAAAAAATGATCCAATTGGTCAAAATATATAATCAAGATTGTATCCAAATAATCTCACATTTACTAACAAACCTAATAGGTTTTGCTATTCTAAGTGTTTTACTCATTCTGGGTAAAAAGAAACTTGTAATTCTTAATTCTTGGATCCAAGAAGTCTTCTGTAGCCTAAGCGACACAATGAAAGCTTTTTCTATTCTTTTAGCAACCGATCTATGTATTGGGTTTCATTCGCCCCATGGTTGGGAACTTATGATCGATTTTATCTTCGAAAATTATGGATTTACCTATAACGAACGAATAATATCTGGTCTTATTTCAACTTTTCCAGTCATCTTAGACACAATATTCAAATATTGGGTCTTCCAACGTTTCAATCGCACATCTCCTTCACTTGTAGTAATTTATCATTCGATGAATGAATAACAAATCCACAATACAAATAAACATTTTTTGCCATTATTCATAATAAGCTAATTCTCTACCTTTTTTACTTTTTATTTAGAGCGATACTTCTTATTTTTTAACTTTGGGTTTAATATAATATAGTAGCAGAATTGCAGACAGGTAACTATGATAGCTACCTACTCCCATTTATTATTTAAACAAAAAATTTTGAACCAAAATTTGAACCATGCAAAATATAAATACTTATGAGGACTGGGTGAAAAAATGGATAACTCAATCAATTTCCGTATTGATCACGATACATATCGTGACTCGGACATCTATTGCGAATGCATATCCCATTTTTGCACAGCAAGGTTATGAAAATCCTCGAGAAGCGACCGGACGTATTGTATGTGCCAATTGTCATTTGGCTAAAAAACCTGTGGAGATCGAGGTTCCACAATCTGTGCTTCCCGACACCGTATTTGAAGCAGTCGTTAAAATCCCCTATGATAAGCAAATAAAACAGGTTATTGCAAATGGTAAGAAAGGAACTTTAAATGTAGGAGCTGTTCTTATTTTACCCGAAGGCTTCGAATTAGCTCCTCCGGATCGTATTTATCCTGAGATTAAGAAAAAAATAGGTGATCTTTATTTTCAAAACTATCGGCCCAATATAAAAAATATTATTGTAATAGGTCCTGTTCCTGGGCAAAAATATAGTCAAATTGTGTTTCCCATCCTTTCACCAAATCCTGCCACTAATAAAGAAGTTCACTTCCTTAAATATCCCATATATGTTGGTGGTAATAGAGGAAGAGGACAAATTTATCCCGATGGGAGCAAGAGCAACAATACAGTCTATAATGCTTCAGCAACGGGTAGAGTAAGTAAAATCGCACGTAAAGAAAAGGGTGGATATCAAATAACTATCGATAATACATCAGACGGTCGACAAGTGGTGGACTTTGTACCTCTGGGACCGGAACTTCTTGTTTCAGAAGGCGAATTAATCAAGGCGGATCAATCGTTAACGAATAACCCTAATGTAGGTGGATTTGGTCAGGAAGATGCAGAAATAGTACTTCAAGATCCTTTACGTGTTCAAGGTCTTTTATTATTCTTAGCATCTGTCATTTTGGCACAGATATTTCTGGTTCTTAAGAAAAAACAATTTGAGAAAGTGCAATTGGTCGAGATGAATTTTTAGTTGTAGAAATTTGTTATTTGTCAACCCTTAAGTGGACTGAAAGATATGTCCATCTTTAATAAGTAGTGACTCCGGAACAGACTTGTCTAACAGTACCCTAGTCATGTGCGACATCACATATTAATAATCCATGTCATCTTTTCTGATCTTCATCTATCATGTCCAAGACAAATGATAGAAACAAAAATAGAAGGAGGGAAAGAATTCAGCAGTCTTGGCTTACTATTCTCCCTGATCTTATTCCTTATCCTACTCTTTTTTGAAAAGGGAAATTTTTTCCGTTGTCTCGTGAAAGTAAGAGGAGCTCATTCATTTTCTAATTCCATTCCTCCATGTTGTACTTAAACTTCTGAGAAAAGGAGCAACAAAGGTAATATTGCTCATTGAGCAAATAGACATATTTTGCAAAGCAAACGTTTGAATGAAACGTTTCGCTTCTTTTCTTAGAACGATTTGTTCAGAGCAAAACTTGCTCTTAGAAATTAACAAATATTGAGAAACAGAAGAAACCAATTGGTTTTTGTTTGTAAAAACATTACAATTGGATCGATCCAATTCTCTATTATTATAAAATAATAGTCATATGATTTGTACGAATCGTACAATTGCGAATCTACAATACAAAGAGATTTATTTCGAAAATAAAGAAGAAAGATAAGACCTTATCCTTCTTGTTCAAAGAAGGATAAGGTCTTTCTGTTTGAATTTTCACTTTCGTGTGTACAGTATTCCCATTCCCATAGAAATGAAATAGATTCCCTATCTATAGGGATGATCCTAATCCGGAATAAGAACCGTAGAAAAAGATACCTATTAAACCAATCACGAGAATACCAGTTAAAGTACCTATCAACCAAAGAGGGATCCTTCCGGTGGTATCGGCCATTTATCTTACTCCCTTTCAAATTTTATTAAGTAGTTATGCTCAATACATAAATAATCATATATTTATTAGTATTAGATCTCTCCGAATTGCGTGAGAAAGGAGATTCTCACTGTTCCTAATTGAAAAAGTAATTAGAGAATAGAACAGCAAGTACAAAAATGAGTAACAACCCCCAATAAAGGCTGGTACGATTCAATTCAACATTTTGTTCGTTTGGGTTTGATTGTGTCATAGATAGCTCCGTGATTTAGTTTATATATAGTTTATCGCTGTATGAACTGCATTGCTGATATTGATCCCAAGAAAAAAACTGTAGGTACAGCTAGTCCGTGAACGGCCAACCATCTAACTGTAAAAATAGGATAGGTTCTATCTATAGTCATTAGTACCTCCTAAAAAGATCTAGATCTAGTAAATTCATTGAGTTGCTCTAATGAATCGAAACGGCCAGTTACTAATGGAACCTCTTGTCGGCTTTCTGTGAAATACTCATTCGGCCGGGGGCTTCCGAATACATCATAAGCTAAACCCGTACTGACAAATAACCAACCTGCAATGAATAGGGAAGGTATAGTAATGCTATGGATAACCCAGTATCGAATACTGGTAATAATGTCAGCAAAAGCGCGTTCTCCCGTATTCCCAGACATGCTAAGCTCCATATAATTGTAAAGTCAAGGGATAATTGATCCCATGAAAGAGAGAGATCAGGAAATGGAAAGCTACTGATATCTTCTACAATCCTTGTTTGATTGTCAATATTATACCAAGGGTATATTTGAAGTATACTGAACCAGTATAACTAGCCTTCTTCTAACATAGCAATACAATTTTGGTTAATATAGAAAGTATAGAAAGGGGGGATAGAAGAATTTATCTATTGCCAGTTCTTCTAGATCTGTTTGATCAGCTGTCTTTGCTTTCTTTTCAATGGACAGAAATGCGAGAATCCCATATTTTTCAGTGATATGTCCAAAAGTGATCTTATCTCAATATTGTAACAATTGGACATATGGATCATGGGGAAATTAATTTAATTTGAGCAGTAATTGCAGTAATTAATTGTACTGGCTTTCACTTCTACAGGTGGCTGTATAACATAAATATATTCATGTCACTTCAAGAAAAGGATCATTGTTGCTACTGTATAGTGTATTTCCAATAGTATCGCGAGTTAAGTTATACCATGAACTTAATGACTCAAGTTCATATCACTTTGAGTGTGGATGACCAAGTGTTACTCATTTCGTCAATAAAGATGAACCGGTGAATCGTGGAATATTATCTTGATCGAATCATAGGTTAAATTACGATTTATTCCTATTTATATTTTCCAAGAGAAACAGGGTGGAATAGTAAGCTTTGCTTGCATTACTGGTCTTAAGAAGGCATATTAAAAATTTAATTCATCTATAGGTTAGATGCGTAACAATGAGTGAATTTTAATTTTTAATATGCTTGACTGTAGAAGAGGTTTCTTTCGTTCCAATCTTTCGAACAGACCGATAGAGATACTGTAAGGTGATCTAATCAAAATCCTTGTCAAATTCATTAATCTCGTATTTATAACTATCACGTTCAATAATTTGTGGGATGATTACACAATTGGTATTGGTTCTATTCATGGGTTACTCAATTAATTGGGGATTCTATTTTCGCTTATTCGAAAAAATGAATAGAATATCTTTTCTCTCTTCTTTCTCTCTTCATGTTTGTTTATAACATTAATATCGTTAGATATAAAATTATGAATTGGTACCAATTTAATAATTTTTTGTACCATTTACTTTTTTTAACTTTGATCCTACTCCTCAAAAGGTAAAAATTGAGGTAATTGCCTGATAAAGATACGTATCAATCATATTCTTTCCATTAAGTCCTTCCATGCCCACTATAATTAGTTATTTCGTTTTTTTATTAGCTTTGCTTATTTTCACCTTAGTCCTATTCATCGGTTCAAGTAATATAAGACTTATTTGAAATAATAATAATTTTCGTTCACTTCTTTATTAACTTCTCTCAATTAAGAATTGATTGAGATTCCTAGTAAATTTGAGCTACTATCCGGGGTAGCTATTAATCTTTATTTTTTGAATCAATATGATTGAAGTTTTGTTATCCGGAATTGTGCTAGGTCTAATTCCTATAACTTTGGCTGGATTATTCGTAACTGCATATTTACAGTACCGACGTGGTGATCAATTGGATATTTGATCACATTTTTATCATGAATGGATCTTTTACTTATTCTGGGAGGTTAGATTACATTGACCATTCTAGTTTAAGTGAATGGTCAATCAAGAAGATTGGATCCAATTCAATAGAAAAAGTATCGCGCTCTGTAGGATTTGAACCTACGGCATCAGGTTTTGGAGACCTGCGTTCTACCCAACTGAACTAAGAGCGCTTTCTTATAACAAGAAAGGAGAAAAAAAGAGCTTTTTACTCTTAAAACACTTTTGCATGTGGCATGACTCAATCAACTTATAGTTGATGTTTCATTCGATTGGAGCTCCCTTCTTTTTATTTTTTTCTGTAGGAAAAGGACTAGGTAGGGATGACAGGATTTGAACCTGCGACATTTTGTACCCAAAACAAACGCGCTACCAAGCTGCGCTACATCCCTTTCAATTGTTAGTGTTTAATATTATTTAAAACATTTCATATGTTGTTTTCCATATTTATCCATATTTAGTCTCTCTCGTAAATAGATACATCGAAGATAGATATAAGATATCTATTGATTGATAGTTTTTTATCAATAAAAAATGTTATGTTCCAGAAATATAGATATCGACGAATCATTGTACAGATATCTGTTAGGAGTTCCCTGTACAAGGGATTCATCAACTACGGATGTAGTTGACCATATAACATATGCATCAGAATTAAGAAGGAGAACTTACGAACAATGCAAAATATAAAAACATATCTTTCCACAGCGCCTGTGCTAGCTACTTTATGGTTAGGATCTTTAGCCGGTTTATTGATTGAGATAAATCGTTTTTTTCCAGATGCTCTGACTTTTCCATTTTTTTTATTCTAATTAATATTATCCTGCGAATCCGAAAGGAAAAAATGATGCTAGATCAATTCAATCCTTTTCTTCGTGGATAAATAAAAAAGTGACTTCAATCTCTATCCGAGTTCAGAACTCAAGGGGGGGATATTAGAACAAAATAAAAAATATAGATCCAAAAGTTTCTACCACAAATAATTATATTATTGAAAACTCCTAATTAAAGATTTTATTACTTAATTCATTCTCGTAATAAAATCTTTAATCATTCTCCGACAACTTCTATCCCTTTCTCTTTCTTCTCTTTTTCCAAATTTTAAAAAAGAGAAGTAGATCCAATATCTACAGTAAGTTTATGGCCAAGGGTGGAAATGTAAGAGTAACAATTACTCTGGAATGTACTAGTTGTACCCAAGATAGTTTTAATAAAAAATCGCCGGGTATTTCCAGATATACGACTCGAAAAAATCGCCAGAATACAACTAGTCGGTTGGAATTGAAGAAGTTTTGTCCTTATTGTTCCAAGCATACCATTCACCGAGAAATAAAGAAATAGATTTAATCTCGCACCCAGTAGTAAATAATATTGTTTTTTAACAAAATATGTCACTGTCAATATTTCTATTCGAAATATTTTGAATAAATATGATTTTAATATTTGAAAGGTTCATAAAACAAACTATGAATAAATTTAAACCATCTTTTCGGAATACATCCAAGCCATTTTCTAGGAATACATCTAAGCCACTTTCTAGGAATACATCTAAGCCACTTTCTAAAAATACATCTAAGCCACTTTCTAAAAATACATCTAAGCGCTTTTATAGGAAAAAACCTAGACGATATTCTAAGAATAAGCAATCTTTTCGTAAACGTTTGTTTTCAATTGGGCCTGGAGATCAAATCGATTATAAAAATATTAGCCTAATTAGTCGATTTACTAGCGATCAAGGAAAAATACTATCTCGCCGAGTTAATCGATTAACTTTGAAACAACAACGTCTAATAGCTACGGCCATTAAACAAGCTCGTATTCTCTCTTTTATGCCTTTTATTAATAATGAAAAGTAAAAAATAATTAGGGCCTAATAAATGAACTTACTCCTGGATCTAATCGGAGCTGGAATATCTGGAAAAAAATATACATTATAATAAGTAAAAAGGATTGAATTTTTCAAAAAGATTTAGATTAAATTATCCAAATTGATCTGTTAATCCCGAACATGAGACAATGACAATCTAGTTTCCCGGAGGAAAATCTCCGGGAGATTAAGTAAGATTAGGTTAGACCAGTATACGATAATAATATAAGATTTTCAAATAATATGCGTATATATTGTAATGCGATCAAAGAGCGTATAAAACCAATAAGTATTTAATACAGCTAATTGCGCAAATGTTTTACGATTTAAAAGAAACTGCTCTTTGTATAAAGAGTGCATGAAATCTTTATAGGAAATTCCGGTTTTTTCTATTTCATTAAAACGGGCATTCCAACGGCATGCTGCATTGATCCGAGTAATCCACAAACGACGAAGATCTCTCTTTCGTTTAATTCTATCTCGGTAAGCGGATACTGAAGCTCTCATTTTATGTTGATTAGCAGTTCGAAAAAGTTTTGAATGGGCCCCTCGGGAGCCTGATACAAATGCGAGAATCTTTTTTCGACGTTTTTGAGCTATATATCCACGTTTAACTCTGGTCATTGAATTTGATTCTCATGAATCACTAATCTATTTTTTGATCAGTCATTCTTTTGTTTGAATTTTTTTATTAAGAATCCAACTGATTTTTCTGATGTATAAAATACAGGTTCCAACGGCTTTTGCTACTGCAACCTTCCTCACCATAATTCCCTTTAGTTAGGCACTTTCTAGGTAGGCAAGGGATCGGACCTTGCACCAAGTGAGAAAAAAATATCATGGGTTTCATCGTTTCTATGGTTCTTTCTCTAACGGTAAGGTCCTCTCTATACGCCGGAGCCCTTAATTTCTAAGACATGAGATGAGTATTTGGTAACTTGTACAGTTTACCATCTCTAGCTCTACCCCCCCAAATTCTCAAGTTAAGAAATAATATCATGATAAGATTTATCTATACAGTGACGACATGTAATTATGAGAGTTAGCAAGGTAGCTGACCTTGTTGCCGTTCTCGCAGCAATACAAGCATAATCTTTATGCTTTTCAAATTTGCATTATTTCCCCGCTCAATGGATTGATGACCATTCGCTACCAATGAGGAATTGCTTTTCATCCCACATCAAGGTGATTGGATTTGCACCAATGAAAACCATGAATTTCATCCCCGGTAAGAGTAGATGATAGATCTGTACTTTTACACAGCAGGAAAGTTATTCCTAAGGTTTAAGCTTCTGATCCAAACAAGTCACACATACACCCTAGCACATACTCCTTTACGCTGAGGACATCCTCGAAGAGCAGGAGCTTTTGTTCTATTTTCTATTGGCTGTCTCGCGTTTCTAATAAGTTGTTGAATAGTCGGCATTCTGAATTCTATTCGAAATTGAATGGTTCGGATTGATCCTAACCAACTATATAATATCAAAGTTTATAACTAGAAAAAGTTTATATAGTTGCGAAATTTAAACTAGTATATCAGACTCTATTTGTTAAAGAGGTAATTGACTAATACATGATGGATTATATACACATTGTATAATATTATTATTTATCTTTTCTAATTCATATCAAACTCTAGTTGTCAAAGAAAGAGATATTTTAAACATTATCATATGTAACCTGATACGTACGTCAGAATTGTAATTGTATACAAATCATATCGACTCTAGGTTTTTTAGGATAATCTCATTAAAAATGTGTTTTTTTAACCCAAATCCAAATAAAGACAAAGAGACCACACCCTCACCAACTCCTACTCTTCCTATCCCAAAAGTTCCATTTTGGGAAATAGAAGTAAACGAAGAAAATGAGGAAAAGGAAAAAATAACTTGGATAGAGTTATACCAACATCTATTTTTGGGAAGATTTATTTTTTTAGGTAAGCCGATCGATGCTCAATCTACAACTCATATTGTAAAAAGCATGATACATTTAGATCAACAGGATGCAGAGATGAATTTTAAGTTCTTTATGCACTGTCGGGGTGGATCCCTAATAGGGGGAATTTCTGTTTATGATGTTATGCAATACGTAACAGGGGATGTCACTACGGTAGGCGTAGGGTTAAATGCGTCAGCGGGAGCTTTTATGCTACACGGGGGGACTGTTGGTAAACGGTTTATAGGAAAACATGGTAGAGCTATGATTCACCAACCCTTTGTAGCTATTTTTGAAAAACGCCGGGTTAGATTAACTGTCGAGGACGCTCAGTATATGAATCACTTGCGGAATTATGTTGCAGAAATATACGCAAGAAACTTAAGATTAAGTCCAGATAGAATGTATGGTAAAATAGAGAGAGATGTACATCTGACATCAAAACAAGCCCTACACGTTGGCTTGGTTGATCAAGTTTTAGACAAAGATAAACTTAAGAATATTATAGCGGATACTCGTAAGAATCCAAGCTAATCTCTCCTACCTGCACCTATATTAAATGGTGAGGTAAGAGAGATAATAATAAATTTCCGATAGAATCAAAATGCTAAATAAAGAAGAACGAGCCATATATACAAACTTAATGATTTTTAAATAAAAATGACTATACTATATTAAAAACATTGAATATATTTAATTTAATAAATTAAATAATTTATTGAATATAATTAATTTATTTAATTAAATAATTTGAAGAAAGAGATTGAAATGTTGTTTTGTTACATCAAAATTAAAAATGATATGAATTTTCTAAACTACATAGAAGTTTAGTCCTTTTTATATAAATTAAAGCTTTTATGTAATATTTTAATAAAAGCTTATATAAATATAAAGCATATTATACGTATTAATATGGATGGTGATCATATCACCTCCTTTATAATAGACAAATTTTTATATTTTAAAATATAAAATAAAAAAAAAATACAATCCTCCCTTCCCTATAATTAGAAGGGAAAGATTGGAACTAATCTTGTTTGTTTTAAGCAAGAAAATGCCTTATGACTTGGCTAGTAATTGAAGATTAAGTTAATATAATAATTAATTGATAGAATTGATGTTATCTCATTATGCCGTTAGAAATTGAATGAAATTATTTCTAAAATAATTCCTCTTACTCATTTATATGTCATGTATAAATGTAATTTTGTGCATTTTTTGTATAAAAATATTTTCTCGCAAGTACCAAAAATAAACAGTTTTAACCAACTAATTTGCCATTAATTCGGCAATCTTCTTTTTGTGGAAGGACAGATAGGAAAAGATATAAAGATCTATTACAATAATACTTGTATATACTAAAAAACTTGATCGAATTTCCATCCCCCAAAACAGAAAAGGATCAAGATTTGTTTTGGGGGATCTTATAACCAAATGAATTATTCCGACTTTTCAATACTTAATAATTGAAAATTTTAATTGTCTCGCTTAAAACATCTTTTAAAATAGCCCGTGGAACCATGGTATCAAACATTCCAAAATCAAATAAAGAATCAGATGTTTGACATTCATCTTCTACTATCTCGTTTAATGTCTGTTCAATTACTCTTTTACCTGCAAATGCAATGTATGCATTAGGTTCGACAATCGTGATGTTACCCAACATGCCAAAACTAGCAGTCACTCCACCAGTTGTGGGAGATGTAAGAATCGAAATATATAGCAAACTTTTTTCCTCTTGATGCGTATGCAACGCAGCAGCTATTTTATTCATTTGCATTAAACTGAAAGTTCCTTCTTGCATGCGCGCGCCGCCAGAAGCACATACGAGAATTAATGGAAGAGAATTCTCAGTAGCATGTCGGATTAGACGAGTTATTTTTTCACCTACTACCGAGCCCATACTGCCTCCCATGAAGTTAAAATCCATAACTCCGAGTGCGACAGTAATACCATTTACTTGACCGATGCCTGTTTGAATAGCATCGGGTAACCCTGTTTTGTCTTGATAGGAAGTGTTATAATCTTCATAACATTTGTCGCCCATATCTTCTAGATAGGCCATGTTATTATCTAGATAACATCTTTTTTTCTTATCTAGATAACATTTTTTTTTCTTTTTTTCTTTAGATTTAGATAAATCAGAGAATTGGTCGAATTCTTCTTCTTTGCTATAAGAAGATTCATGTTCAAGCATATCTTCTATATCAGAATTTTCTTTTATATCAGAAAAAGATTCTATATCAGAATCTTCTTCTATATCAGAATCTTCTTGTATATTAATAAATTCTGATATATTAGAATCTTCTTCTATATCAGAATCTTCTTGTATATTAATACATTCTGATATAGAAGATATGTTTGAACATGAATCTTCTTGTATATCAATAAATTCTGATATAGAAGATATGTTTGAACATGAATCTTCTTGTATATCAATAAATTCTGATATAGAATCGTTTTCTTCTATATCTTCTTGTAAATCAATAAATTCTGATATATTAGAATCTTCTTCTATATCAGAATCTTCTTCTATATCAGAATCTTCTTCTATATCAGAATCTTCTTCTATATCAGAAAACGATTCTATATCAGAATCTTCTTCTATATCAGAATCTTCTTCTATATCAGAATCTTCTTCTATATCAGAAAAAGATTCTATATATGAATCTTCTTCTATATCAGAAAAAGATTCTATATCTGAATCTTCTTCTATATCAGAAGGTTTTTGTAGATCTTGACATACAAATTCAAGATATGCAAGTAAATATTTTATAGATTTTTTAGATAGAGAATTAAAATATTCAATCATATCTTTTCTATCAAAAGAATATTTTATATCTAGATTATCTAGATATAGATATATTTCAATAGATTTTAATCTATTTTTGAATTCGTCTTCTGTAGCACAAGATTCTTTTATCTCTTTTAGAAGATTCTTTTTTATCTCTTTTAGACGTGCTGCATATTGTATATTTTTTGGAAGTCCACCCAAAAAGTTTTCTATCTCTTTGAAGACGTCGAATTCTTCTTTTCTATCATATGGATATTCTGTATCTTCCAATTCGAAGAGTTCTTCTTGTATATCAGAATCTTTGGGTTCTTCTTGTATATCAGAATCTTTGGGTTCTAGTTCTATACCTTTTGTTCCTTTTTCGGAATTTTCTACTTTTATAAGATCTATAAGAAAATAGAGTGCTATATTATGAAACTCTTTCACCATTTCTCGTAAATAGAAAGGCATTTTATCTTCTTTTTTTTTAATAAATACACTATTGAATAAAGTCGATGTAAAATTTTCACAATAGGAGAAAATATCTCTTAAATTTTTTACATCGTTCTCAGCTTCCGATATGGTGTACTTCATCACCTCTGAATTATTAGACCTAATTATTTTGTCTAATTGGCTTACTCCTTCTTCTATAAAGAGGGGCATTAACTTTTCTAAATTAAAATTAGACCTAATTAGTTTGTCTAATTGGCTTACTCCTTCTTCTATAAAGGAGGGCAGTAATTTTAAATTCAAACCTTTCTCTTCTTGATACCAAAGAGGCAAATTAGGTCTTTTATTTATTTGCGAATAACAAGCCGAATAAAACTTCTTGTGATCGGAGTAAACTCCCTCTATTTCATATGTTTTATAATCCAGTGGATCATCATCCAAGAATTTATCTATTTCGTTAGTATAGAATTTTTCCAGTGGATCAGGATCATCGAAGTCTAAGAAAATACAACTAGAATGAAGTTCTTCTATGTTCGCAGTACGACTTGCGAACCAATATCGCAAAGGGTCAAAGTATATTTTCATAAAATGTGAGGGCATATTTTTATATTTCTCATCAAATAGAAATAAGTCCAGGTCCGGGTCCAGTTCCAATATTCCTTTCACGTAGCTCGCTTGTACCTTTAATTCATCCACAAATGTATTTAATTGTACATGTAATTTGTAAAGTATGTTAAGCTCTTTCCTATCTTGAAAAGAATTTAACTTTAAATTATCTGTAAATAGAAATAATTTATGGTAAAACCTATTTGTTTCATTTGATATTTCGTTATGTATTTCACGAAGTAACAATTTAACCGTTTTGAAAGTTGTACTAAGAATATCTAGCAGTTTATAAAGATTTTCTTTTGAAAATGAATGAACATATTCAATTAAATTATCGCAAAACACAACCTTAAAGATATTCACAGTAATATTGTTGAATTCTACTAATGAATTCATAGTCTTAGTATCATTTTTCTGAAATTGTTTGTAAAAATGTTTATGGTACATTGCTTTGTACAATAAAATTGAGACCTTTTGAACTATTGTGATGTCTAATAATTTAAAAGACTTATCTTTTTCTTCTAGAAGATCTATAGAAGAGAAATCTATATCCATAGGGCACCAAGTATCATGATCAATTAAAAGTTGAATTCGATTCGAACTAGTAATTTTCAAAGTTATTCCACAATATGGACAAACACCTTTTTGTTTTGCGAAAGATATATGATGGATGTTGTTATCACAATTGTCACAAAAAACCCAGAACTTGCTATAAACTTGCATTTTTTCATATTCTGCAATTCTTTTTTGCACCTCTTCTTCGGTATATTCACTATTTTGATTTTCCATTTGTTTTTCACCTGTATAAATTATATTTGTACAACTTTAAGTTTAGGGCCCAATGGCATAATAGTTTAGGGCCCAATGGCATAATAAATAGTGATAAAAGATCATGTTGAATATTTTATTTTGAGTCACGAGATTCTGATACCTCGTGACTCGAGTATACATGCTCCTTATCTGCATATCTTTCTTATAATCTTGGAAAAACTTTAAGAACTCATGACTTCCGTTAACATAACGATGTCTAATCGTTCTACTCCTTCCTGCCGGTCAAAAAATCAGACTCTAAGATCAAATAAAAAAGTCTGATTTTCATATTTATTATATTCAATAAAATGCTTTATTGTCAATACCATAATGTTGGATTCTATATTTTTAATTGTTGGATTGGCATTACATTGAGACGAAAAAATTATTAGACACATTAAATAGAATATCTTACGCGTATTAATATTAGAATGACAGTAACAAAAAAATGATTCGTTTTTATCATTTCCACATCCATAGATTGATATTCTTAATCTGCTTTTCTATATAGTATAGTATGGTTCTACCATACATCAAATGAGCATATAATAAGATTAAAAAAAATGGATAATAAGAAAACAACCATGACACGAAATTTGAATAATAAAGAAATTTATTGTAATTTAAATTAATTGATAATTTAATTGGACCTAGACGTAGATGCATGACTTATATCCCCTTTTTTTTAATTCTAAAGCACGTTTAAAACGATAAATTTTTGCCTTCAGAAAAATACCATGAACAGTTTCTATAGGTTGAGCTCCTAATTCGAGGAAATTCACAATAGCACCATAAATTAAGCGAGTTTCTTTCTTATTCATTGGATCATAAAAACACAATTCCTGAACTGAAGAGCTCTTCCTTCTCTTCGAGACTTAAAGTCAGTTGCAATAATTCTATAAGTAGCTCATTTGGATAGATAGACAAGATAACCCCCCCCTGGAAAACGTATATGAAGGTTTATACTCATAGAGCTCGAGCAATAATTGTTCGGATGCTCTTTCTATCTAATAGAATAGATATCTAATAAAGAATAGATATCTAATAAACTTTATAAAAAAAAGTTATTATTAATTTTAGTCCTTTTACTTCTCAAGAAGAATAAAGATAAAAACTCATAAGCAAGTATGCTTGATTAATGTTCAAAAACACATTTCTCTCAACCTTTTGAGCCGTATTTTATCTCTACGTTTTGACGTGGTATCTACATCCCTTATATAGATCTAATCGTTCAATCAAAAAGTTTTCTTGTTCTTAGAAAAATTGTCTTTGAATCATTAGATCCAAGCCTTACTCTGGTGGTTCCCACCCTTATGGAATGACAACAATGTACATTTCGCTATTTTCCACGTTGAGCAATAGGAATAATTTATCCTTGTAGAATTGGATTTAGCTTTTCTCAAAATCTTTATACCTAGATCGAGAATTGTTTCCTTATTTCAATTTGCTGTTTTAATCGTTGAATTCGATGTAGATTTACAGTTATAAGCTCATTTAACTAACCCTAGATTCTATCCCCTAATTGAAAAATTTATTTATATTTCCTTCCTGGTCAAGCTCCGCATATCTTTTTAAGTAGATAAATGTAGAAAAATCTTAGAATCGAAAATGGCGGATGTCATAATCCACAGAACCAATCATGTCGTTCAAGTCGCACGTTGCTTTCTACCACATCGTTTTAGACGAATTCTTATCATGAGGTAGATATCGTTACCTGACACAAAATGAATATGTTAATTCTGAACAGTCATTAACTCAATTTATTGTGTTAGCTAGCTATTGAACGCTTCTTTAGCTGCATACATTACTTCGACAGTAATGGTTTCAATGCCCTTTTGTTGTGCAAATTTCTCAGTATTTCTTTCTACCTTTTCTCTGACAAAACGGGGGATTTTACTTAATTCTAGTTGACTTTCAGGATTCCAAATTAGGCCTATATCCATGGATAATGATTTGGTTATTATTTCTTTAGTATCATGACCACCAAAAATATCTAGAAGATGGTCCTCCATACCAAGAGCAAATGAATTATAAACTAGATCAGCTATTTGATTAGTACCTTCGTAACCTAGAAAGGGTCGGTATCCCAAGGGAAAATTTTGTATATGAACTGGTGCGGAAATAACCCCACAAGGAATATCAAGACGTTTACCAATATGACGTTCCATTTGAGTACCAAATATTGCAGATGGTTCGACATAAGAGATAATATCTCCTACTTCAGCATGATCATCTGTGATAAGTATTTCATCACAGAAACCTTGTATTTGCTCTTTGAACCATTGAGCATCATGTTTGCAATAAGTACCTGCACAACTAACACGAATTCCCATCTCTCGAGCAAGTATCTTAGTGATTGAAGCAGCATGAGTTGCATCACCGAAAACGACTGTTTCTTTCCCCATCAAATTTTGACAATCAATAGATCTTGAAAACCAAGCAGCTTGGGAAACAAATCGAGTTTGTCCGTCGATATAAGGTTCATAATCAACTCTTTCACTCGATGAACTAAGAGCCAAGGTATTCACCTTTTTGTTAATCTGTCGGATCCACTCCGACATATCCACAGCCCCCATGGGGGCTGTGGATATGTAAGGCATTCCATATTCTTTATTCAAATACATCGCTGTCATTAATCCCACTTCACGATAAGGAATTAGATTTAACCAAGCTTTTGGTAAATTTTTAAGATCTTCTACAGATGCTCCTTCAGGAATTATTTGATTAATTTCGATGTCCAGATCGTGTAATAAACGTTTCAACTCACGACAATCGTGTTGATTATGAAAGCCCAATGTAAAAATTCCAATTATATTGACAGAAGGCGTATCTGTCAGCAATTGATCCAATTTTTCCTGTTTATGACATCTATCTAAATAATATCGAACTATCTGTTCTAAGGTTCTATCCGCCGCCTGAATTTCATTAATTTGATAATGATCCACATCCGCAAAAATAACGTTGGAATCAGAAATTATCGACGCTCTATCTACAAAATTCTGTAAATCCTCTTGCAAGATACTAGAGGTACATGTAGGTGTCAATATGACAAGATCAGGACGTTCCTCCTTATTTTTGCGGAGAATATTATCCACAACTCTTTCTTGAGATCCACGTGCTAGTACGTGACGATCTACTATGCTAGTAGTTGCAGCAGTAAAATCTCTTTCGCGTTCTAACATAGAACGCATTACATTAAAATAGTCATCTCCTAGAGGAGCATGCATTATGGCATGAACATTTTTGAAGGAACTAGCTACTCGTAGGGTTCCAATATGAGCAGGACCAGCATACATCCAATAGGCTAATTTCATAAATTAGTTTTTATTTCAATTTGCATCCTACACCACAAAAATATCCCTGTATACCTATTGAAATAATATTGACTTTTTACAAGTATAGTCTATTAAATATATGAGAAATTAAAAGAAATTAGAAATGCAATGAGAATTGGATTTCTAATTATTTTGTTTTTTCAAAAAGACTATTTGTCTCTTCTGGGACGAAAGGATTCGAACCTTCGCAATAACAGGACCAAAACCTGCTGCCTTACCGCTTGGCCACGCCCCATTCTTATTTGATGTGAATCAATATTTATATTAAATAATATTCCATATTTTGGGAATCTATTTCAACTACATATTCATTTTTATCTGAAGGCTAAGCAATTCGGTCTAGAAAAACCGGAAGGACATAAATTTTGAGCGATACATGGGGGAACGGAAAAAGAAATAAAGAATATCCATTCATTGGTTATTCTCTATCAGAATGGTTAAAATATTGTATGAATAAATGATCCCTTCCAACCCAAAGACTAAAAATCTAATCTTGCCGATTAGTTTCGATTGATTGGCAAAATACTTTTGGGCCTTTACATCATTTTTATTCATCGGAGAATCAAAATGCCAGTTATACTTAACCTAAATATTTGTCTAGACGATGCCGCTTTCCATTTGAATAATTCCCTTTTTGCCAAATTGCCCGAGGCTTATGCGATTTCCGATTCAATCGTGGATGTAATGCCAATTATACCTGTGTTTTTTTTTCTATTAGCCTTTGCTTGGCAAGCTGCCGTAAGTTTTCGATAATCTATATCTTACAAAAATCCTAAAAAAAAAAATTCACTTCAATTCAACTATTGTTTCAATAGTTATATTATATTTATTAGTCTTGGATCGCTGTCATTAACCAAATTTTGGTTGTAAACTCTTTTCCCTTGTTCTGCTGCTTATTTATGTGAAGCAGCAATTCCATTCTGGTTTCCAACATCCAACAGATTAGAATACTTACCTCCCAGGTTCAATCCTTTTCTTTTTAATTCGTATTAGTCAGTTCCAACTCCATCACAGGTGGAGTTCAGGCTATTAGGTATTGATGGGAATATGTCAATAACGAAAGTATCCGTTAAAAAACGGAGCAGGGGTAATGTATTATTACATGTAATACATATTAATTTATAATATCTTATCTTTCATATTTGTTTCTACTTTAGAAATGGTAAATTTGCTGATTGTAACGATCCTAAACTTGTTTAGGATAGTTGAACTAGAACTTGAGTCCCTATTTATCCTCTTCAATTCCAAGCAAAGAGGAAAAGAGAAACAAAATCAAATTTTTCATCTTTTTTTTGATCTTCAAGTACTAATAAATATGATTATGATACAAAGATTGATGATATATTCCGTTTTAATTCTAATAAGGATCCCGGAGATTACATAATGCTTACTCTTAAGCTGTTCGTTTATACAGTAGTTATATTTTTTGTTTCTCTCTTTATCTTCGGATTTCTATCAAACGATCCAGGACGGAATCCTGGGCGTAAAGAACAGTGATATAAAAGGTTTATAAGTTTTTAGTCAAGTTAATGAACGGAGAGAGAGGGATTCGAACCCTCGGTATAGATAGTCTGTACAACAGATTAGCAATCCACCGCTTTAATCCACTCAGCCATCTCTCCGAGATGGGAGTTTCTTCAGATAAAGACCAACATTTGCGATTTGCGAGAATCCAATTGTATTGTTCATTCCGTTACAAATGACTCTAGCCCGGCCAGTATCTGGCCAGGCTATTTTCTTTGCTAAATAAGCAATAATTGACCAAATTTTTAATACAGTGCTTTACCTAATCTGAAAGCTAAAATACTTGTTATAAAAGCAGCAAAAAGGGCTATCAAAATTTGACCCTCTGATATCATTTCTTTATTTCCTTTCCAATCATTTTTTTATAATCTAGCCCCCTTTTTTTTTTAATAATTTCAGCTGTTCAAAGCTATAATCTATATGAGATGTTCTAGATTGAAACTGGATAGATCAGTCTGGGAGGGTAAAAAAGCTATTTAAATAGGAGTTGATCAAAAATTGTTATTTGATCATCAATAAAATTATAATATTAATTATTATAATACTTAAGCAACAGGATGTTATTGGAAGGAACATTTACTAAGTGTTGTCGCTGCAAAAGTAAAGGAGAATTAAAACGAGCCACTTCCTATTGAATTTCCGGGAATAGAGAGAGATGTATTGATAGGAACTTGCACTTAACTTTCACTAGAAGTGAAGAGTTCCTTATCTTCCTGTTGGACAAAAGATAAATCTGTATGATACAATGAAATCGTGGCGGGTATAGTTTAGTGGTAAAAGTGTGATTCGTTCCATCATAAACTCGCAGAGTTGAAGGATCTTTCAACTCTCAACTATGTTCTGAAAAAAGCTATATTTCTATATAGGTTCAAAACCTTTCCTACTTTCCTATGAATACCCTAGTTCAGGAAAGGAATTGTATACATTCTCGTAATTTGGATCTGGAATAAGAAAAAAGAACACATTTTCCATTCCATCCAAGATGGCGAAACAGAATGTTTTCAAGGATTAGACCGATCTTTTCAATCGGATCAATCAAAGATCCATGGGTATCAAAAGATTATTTTTCATCGTAACTAAATGTTCAACTTATAGACAAAAGTTGGAGTCAAATAGCTAAAGAATGGTGACTTTGGTTTACTTGAGTCACCGCCATTTCGTTCGAGCTCGGTGGAATTTGATTTCCTGGAGAATCCCAATCAGTAGAAATAGAGAACGAAGTAACTAGAAAGATTCTTTATCGATATTCCAATATCAATAATTTTCAATTTGATCTTTCTATAGGGATCATCTATCAAGTGAGTAGGTATTCTATATTGAAGGTCCATTCACGTGGAGTAAAAAGGAAAGAAAAAACTAAAAAGAAACTAACATAGATGTTATGGAGCAAATTATCTTTGATGATAAGAAAAGAGAACATACAAAAAAAAATAAAGAATGAATAATTTTCAAAAATTGGAATGTGAATATTTTTTATTCACAAATAGTTTTGTGTGAATAATCTTCTTCTTAACCCCCCCTTTTTTCTCTTTTTCTATCTATCTTCCATGGAGGAGCCGAATGAAATGAAATTTTCGTGTTCGGTTCTGAATTAGAGGCGTTAATAGACGTCGACTATAACCCCTAGCCTTCCAAGCTAACGATGCGGGTTCGATTCCCGCTACCCGCTCATATTCCTTGTTCAAAATATTTTTGTCGTGACAACTTCTCATTCAAAATGAATTTTTGAATGTCCATGTCACATATATATTCTTTCTCTTTCTTTCCCGAACCTCATTGTGAATGGATAAAAAGTCGGATTTGTTTTTGCTAACGATAAAGTATTTCAAGGGATAATGAAAAAAAAAGAGCGTCCATCGTCTAATGGATAGGACAGAGGTCTTCTAAACCTTAGGTATAGGTTCAAATCCTATTGGACGTAATAATCTGAATTAAATTAATCAAAATTCATTATTGTGCTCGGAAATGTAGCAAAGCTTATTATTAAGCTCTTCCATCCTGTTCCTAACGATCTATCCAATCTAAAAATTTTATTTTTGTTCTCGAAGAACGAAAAGTTCGGTATTTTCTTGAATAGCTTCTTTTAAAAGAGTTTCTGCTTGTTCCGTAAATGTCCCAGTAGAACGTATAATTTCTCCAAACTGGGGTTTATTTTTTAATAAAGATTTGCGCAACTCAAAGATAAATTTTTTCACCTGTACGATCTCTAATACATCTAGATATCCGTTCGTTCCAGTATAAATCATAGCTATTTGTTCTTCCACTGTCAAAGGATCTGATTGAGATTGTTTGAGCAACTGGCGTAATCGTTGACCTCTTGCCAATTGATCTTGAGTAGCTTTATCAAGATCAGAAGCAAATTGTGCAAAGGCTTCTAACTCTGCAAGTTGGGCTAACTCTAATTTTAATTTTCCAGCTACTTGTTTCATAGCTTTCATCTGAGCCGCAGATCCTACTCTAGATACGGAAAGACCCACATTAATGGCAGGTTGAATTCCTGCATTGAATAGATCGGCTGATAAGAAGATTTGTCCGTCGGTAATGGAAATTACGTTAGTGGGAATATAAGCTGAAACATCTCCAGCTTGAGTCTCAACTATTGGTAAAGCAGTCAAACTCCCACCACCTAACTGAGAATTCAATTTAGCCGCTCTTTCCAATAGACGGGAATGCAAATAGAAAACATCTCCTGGATAAGCTTCCCGACCAGGTGGTCTTCTTAATAGAAGAGACATTTGTCGATAAGCTTGTGCTTGTTTGGAAAGATCATCATAAATTATTGATGTATGTTGTTCTTTATACATGAAATATTCAGCTAAAGCTGCTCCTGTATAAGGAGCAAGATATTGTAATGTAGCGGGAGAATCCGCAGTTTCCGCTACCACAATAGTATACTCCATTGCGCCACGTTCTTGGAACGTATTAACTACCTGAGCTACGGAAGAGGCTTTTTGACCAATAGCAACATAAACACATATTACATTCTGATCTTTTTGATTGATAATCGTATCTGTAGCTACTGCCGTCTTACCGGTCTGTCTGTCCCCAATAATTAATTCTCGTTGACCACGTCCTATAGGAATCATAGAATCAATAGCAATAAGACCCGTTTGAAGAGGTTCATATACAGAACGTCTTGAAATAATACCTGGAGCGGGAGATTCGATCAATCGAAATTCGGAAGCTGAAATTTTACCCTTACCATCAATAGGTACAGCTAAAGCATTTACAACACGACCCAAATAACTATCACTTACTGGTATCTGAGCAATTTTTCCTGTTGCTCTCACGGAACTGCCTTCTTGTATCATCAAGCCATCACCCATTAATACAGCTCCAACATTATTTGATTCTAGATTTAGGGCAATGCCTACTGTACCATCTAAAAATTCTACTAATTCCCCTGCCATTACTTTATCAAGACCATGAATACGAGCAATGCCATCTCCTACTTGAAGTACAGTGCCAATATTAACAACTTTAACCTCGTTATTATATTGTTCAATCTGTTTACGTATCATACTACTAATTTCATCGGGTCGAATAGTTACCATTAACACTAGTTAATTCTATTTTTAAAAATAAGACCTATATATTTATATATTATATATTAGAACCTAGTCAATTCTGCTTTTCATGGCTATAAGCAGGCCAATATTATGATCGATCGTACGTAAATGTAACTCGCTATTCAAACGACTATTCAGAGTTCCTAGAGCTCTTTGTACGGCTTGGCGAGAAATTTGTTGTCTAACCTGTTCAATTGCTCTTTGTTGTTCAAAGTTAACAGTCTCATTCTTGAAATTTTCTAATTTTTCCAAATTAACAGAAGCAACATGGATGAGATCCTCTTTTTCTTGTTCTATTTGAGAGTATCCATTTACCCGAATTTCGCGCGCTCTCATTTCTACTTCCCGTAAGCGAGCTCGAGCTTGCTCGAGCTGATCAGCAGCTCCTTTACATAGTTTTTCGGAATTATGAATAGTACTTAATATTTTGTGTTTACGGTTATCTAATAGATTACTTAATGAAAGTAGATTATCTATTCATAAGTTGAATAGATTTATAATCTCTTCCCAAACCGAACACGAACCTTTCGATTCATTCGGCTCTCCTGCTTAGGTTTTTTTGGACAATCCTCTTCCACCAAGCCTGCCCTTTCCGTTCTTTGTATGTAAGAATAAGATCAATCTATCAAAGACCGAAATCTCCGAAGGGCTCTTTTCCCAAAAGGGATTTTTTATTATCAAAAAAGTTGTTGTTCTTTTCTTTTTTTTTTCTCCTTTTTTACTTTTCATTCGTGTTTTCTCTTTACCTTTTCTTGAATAAATTTCCTTCTGGGTAGGTCGTCGGTTCCGCATTTAAACCAAAATAAATTGGATGGGAGATTAGGACTATTTTTCAGTAGATAGATCGAATCATTCCATTGATATGAATGTTATATATCGGATCAATCTCCAACTATGCCTTTGAACCAATCTCATATTGGTACAGCGGTGGAAAGAGTACCCAGTTGTGCTTGGACTTCAAGCAGTTTAGCTTTAACCATTCTAAAGATTTTCTCTTATTGATTGGTATAAGAATCTTTTTCCAATCAATTACGAAATGCTATAGTTCTTCTACTATTAATTTCCCGTTTAGAAGTAATTCGTTGAGATCATGCACTTTTCTATCTACAAAGTGCAGCTGGTTAGACCCAGCTATATTATTCATATACAACTCGCACACACTCCCTTTCCGAAATAGATCAGTACACCAAGCACCACACTGAGATTTATTATATTTGTTTCTAAAATATTGGTATTTAACCCAAAACCCCCAGCAGAGGGCCAATAAACTAGGGAAATGAAAGAATCAGTTACATTTTTCATACGTTCTCCCTTCATAGATAAGGATATTGAATTTTTACAAAGTTTTTTCTCTGATTCGACTCCAGTTCCGGATAAGGAGATTTCAAGTACTTAGTCAGTCCCAGGTCTTGTATAATTGTAAATAAGGATACAACCAGAAAAAAGCTTTGTTCATCTATCCACTCCTTCAAGTGTCACGAATCTTTCTGACCGAAACAAGTGAAGTATAAGTCCATTATTTGTTCATCATTTGGACCAGCCCCTCCCCTATCAGATGAATGAAAATTCCTAGAGGAGGGCACTTAGAATCACGGAGAGTAGGGATTTTTGTTTCTGAGATCAAACAAATGGATTAGCAAATAAAAGTGCTAGGGCTACAACTAATCCATAAATAGTTAAAGCTTCCATAAAAGCTAAACTTAGCAGTAAGGTACCTCGTATTTTACCTTCCGCTTCTGGTTGTCTCGCAATACCTTCAACAGCTTGTCCCGCAGCAGTGCCTTGACCAATGCCAGGTCCAATAGAAGCGAGGCCTACGGATAATCCGGCAGCAATAACGGAAGCAGCAGAAATCAAGGGATTCATAGTAATCTCCTCTTACTAAGGTTGATAAATGGTGGATAATACGATAGTTTTATCTATTGATTTGATTGTTCACATTCAACTAGAGAACAATTTGTTTAAAACAACTAAACCCCGGCAAAATGGTATTGAAAATAATGATATTACCAAATAGTAAAATTCTCTAGAGGTATTAGAGGGAGATTTTTATTCTTTTAGGGAATGAAATTCCTGCGTAATAGACTATTTTGATGGGTATTTAGAAATAAATTATATAGATATATTAATCTATTTATATTATATATGCATATACATAGTATGATATTAATAAAAATTATGTATATAAGATTATAAGATACATGTATCCCTTTCGGATCAAAAATGAATTGTACTGGGGTACATATTTTACCCAACTGGCTCCCATTAGTGGTTCCATTTTATTTATAAGATATGAATCTACAAATATGATCTATTCTATCTATCAGTTTTAGAGTAGTTCACTGATCCTAAATCACTAAGACCTTTAGATTAAGTATTTGAAAAATTATATATATAAGGTATAATCAAAATGGAAAGAACAGTCCACATCCCATACATATAAAATTATTTATGAGTTGGAAGGTTAAAAAGATTGAGTCCAATCTAATTGGATTAATGATGACCCTCCATGGATTCGCCTATATAAGCTGCAGCTAGAGTTGCAAAGATCAGAGCTTGAATACCACTTGTAAATAATCCTAGGAACATTACAGGTATAGGAACCACTAAAGGGACCAAAGAAACAGGAACGGCAACTACCAATTCGTCAGCTAATATATTTCCAAAAAGTCGAAAACTAAGTGATAGAGGTTTTGTAAAATCTTCTAATATGTTAATTGGTAAAAGTATTGGGGTTGGTTCAATATATCTACCAAAATAGCCTAAACCTTTCTTTGTAAGACCTGCATAAAAATATGCTACTGATGTGAGCAAAGCTAAAGCCACTGTAGTATTAATATCATTTGTAGGTGCAGCTAACTCACCATGAGGTAATTTAATAATTCCCCAAGGGAGAAGAGCACCTGCCCAGTTAGAAACAAAGATAAATAGGAACATAGTTCCTATAAAGGAAACCCAGGGACCATATTCTTCTTCGCCAATCTGAGTTCTAGCCAAGTCTCGAACAAATTCGAGAACATATTCAACAAAATTTTGAGCTCCGGTCGGAACGATTTGTGGATCTCGAACAGCTACAGCAGCTGAACCTAATAAGACAGCAATTACAATCCAGGAAGTTATAAGTACCTGTGCATGAACTTGAAACCCCCCAATTTGCCAATAAAAATGTTGACCTACTTCCACACCGGATATCTCATAGAAATTATTTAGCGTGTTAATAGGAAATTGTACAATATCCATAGTGCTCTTTACAAAGATGAATTTCAAAAATAAATTATTTTGGTTCAATGACCGATTCCTTAATTATTTAACTATAATCAGTCAGGCCACGAAAATAATGGAATGATTATTTGATTGATTCAGGAGATTTCTTTATTTCAAGATTTTATTTTAATCTATTCTCTAATATTTGGGAATAGTAGCCAACTCAGTTCTAGCTTCCCGTTTTTCATTTCTAATTTAGCTAAAGTTCTCTACCCTCGCGAATTGCTGAAGTTAATTTTTTTAGGATAAATCGGATTGGTCCTCTACCATCATCATTCGCTGGAATTGGGATATCCACAAGATCTGGGTCACAATCTGTATCAACTAAGCAAATTGTGGGAATACCCAAAGTTATACATTCCTGAATAGCAGTAGATTCTCCTTTTTGATCGAGAATTATTACAACATCAGGCAATTTTGTCATGTATCTAATACCACCTAGGTCTTCCTGCAATTTCTTCAATTCTCTCTTTAGTATTGCTGCTTCTTTCTTCGTAAATTGATTGAATCCTTCCGTATTTAATTTTATCAAATTTTTAAACTTTTGAAGTCTTGCTTCTGTAGTTAACCAATTAGTTAACATACCCCCTAGCCATTCTTTATTGACATAATGACATCGAGCTGCTAAAGCAGCTAATTTAGTAGCATAAGCTGCTTGATGTTTTGTACCAACTATCATAAATTGTTTTCCTCTCCTTGCTCCATCAAAAACAAAATCACAGGCTTCTGATAAAAAACGAGCAGTTTGAATAAGATTTATAATATGAATATTTTTACGATCTTTAAAAATGTAAGGTGCCATTTTAGGATTCCATTTTCTAGTCTGATGACCTAAATGAACTCCTACTCCTATCATCTCTTTCAAATTGATGTTCCAATTTTTTTTCGTCATTTTGTTTTTCGTCATTTTTTTACTAGGAACTGTAATATCTACATTCCGATGGAATGGATTCAATTTAAAAGATTGCTTGCCTGTATCGTACGGGGTACGAGATATCCATTTGATTTTATATCATTATAAATCTAACAATAAATTCTTTGATTTATAAATATTAATTTTTTTTTACTGGTCGTTTCAATTTTTTTTTTTTTACTAATTTTTTTATAACTTTTTTTTTTTGCTTAACGGGCAATTCTTTATATTCATGATTAGATAAAATATCTTTCACTTTGTTGCTAAATAGATTTTTATTCCCCATTCTCGAATCCATTTTATTCCGTTTTACCAAACGATTGAATCCAGTACCGACAGGTATCATCCCCCCAAGAATGACATTTTCCTTCAAGCCTTTCAACCAATCAATACGACCTCGAAGAGCAGATTTCGATAGGACTCGAGCAGTTTCCTGGAAACTTGCTTCTGATAGAAAACTTTGAGTATTCAGAGATGCATTTGTCATTCCCAATAAAATGGTTCGATAGTTGATTGCCTTTTCTAGAGCACGATCCATTCTTTGTGCTCGTGATAATCCAACGAGTTCCCCGGGTAAAAAAACATTACCCAGTCCATTTTCCAAATTTATATTTTCCGAATTTTCCACATCTACAATTAAAACTTTTGATGTCATTTGGCGTACAATAATTTCTATATGTTTATCAGAAATTTGTACCCCCTGGGATCGGTAAACCCTTTGAATTTTATTGACTAACTGAATCTGACTATGCTCCATAGTTATCCTAACACTGATGAATGAACCCCAAAAGTATCCAAGATATTTTGCCAGGTGTCTGTTCAATTTTTGAAATTTTTCTTTGCGATTTTTCGATATTGAAGTAGTCAAACGGGCTTCTGACAATTGTTCAACTTTAGGAAGACCTTGAATTATATCATCGGATTTTAATTTTTCGTATGACAGAGTTATCAATGTATCTCCTTGGTAAATAATTTTACCATAATAACCATGAAGAGTTGCTCCTCGAATACCCAAATAGGGTTTAGCGAATCTAATGACTAAAGATTCCTCATGAACGGCTATAATTTGACCAGATGTGTGGAGTGGTTTATCTTCGGATATCAATACACTTTCACAAATAAATTGCCCAGGGCTAACTACTAGAAATGTTTTCTCACCAAAATTGGATAAGGGGGAGTACAAATTAAAATTTAATAAATTGGGAGTAATATTCCTGCAGGAATCGAATTTATAAATTTCCGTCTTTTCATCTATAAAATAGCATTTAGGTACTTGGAAAGTATTCGAGTAATTATCATAAATTGAACGTTTATTTAGTAAGACTTTATTATAAGTTATGAAATGGTAGTATGGTAAACGATTAGAAATACTATGTAAATGACCCAAGAGACCTGACAATTCAATGATTTGTCTAATTGGATCGTTCCTAATTAATTTTTTTACTGTATTGAAACCTTTTGAATCATTAAATACAAAAATTTTCAAAAAATCAGAAGGGGAAAGAACCATAAAATCACCTTTTTTATTCTGATTAGATAATGAACGAATATTTCCTTTACTAAGTAATTTACTTTTATCATTGGAAGAAAAAGGATTAGTGTGGTCTAATTTGTTATGAAACATAAATTTAGAACTTGCTGTATTTTCCTTTTTTGTCATATTCAAAAAGGGACATTTCATCAAGCTAATTTGAATCATATTGATAATGATCTTATTTGTTCTTACTGAAATAAGAGAAGCATAAGCCTCTTTTATTTTTGGTCTGAATCCTCTGGCTAATGAATTTTTAAAAGAATCAATTGAATCACCCCTGATGATCTTCCCATATTTTGGAATTCTTGAACTGTCAATTCGAGGGTAATTCAAAAGAGCAAAAATGTGATTTCTCTGTAGAATACCTTTTCTGGGTATTCTAAGAATCAAATCAGGACAAGGGATTATTCGATTTCCCCATTCTTTATCACACCATAATGGTACGATTAATTGATTTGTTTTCTTTTTTATCTTCAGATTTGTTTTCTTTTTTATCTTCACTTTTTTTATTGTCATATTGGGAAGATTGGTGGAATAGATAGAGTCCTGATGTTCGTTGGATGTGGTCTGATCAATTTTGGAATAACTTAATATTTGTTTTTTTCTTTCTTTTTCGAAAAAGTTTGAGTCAACTGATTCGTGGTTCACTGGATCTACTGAATAATTTGAAAGTGATTGATGTTTGTCAAGAAAAAGTGGTGGAATATCCACTTGATCTTGATCTTTATAAAATGAATAAAGAGGTACTGCAACGGATTCATATATACCTCCCGATAATACCCATAAATGAGTTGTCTTTGACATAAAATTATACATAGAGATACCTCGGTGCATTTCTCCTGGTAGGTCAGAATATATATGTTTATCAACTTTTTCTTTGAAGGGAGATGTTTTAGAACGAACCTCGGCAATAACTTGTTCCGATTCCACAAGTTGATGATTCTGAATGAAGAGCAAACTTTCTGGTGGAATAGTTAAATTATGCACTTTATGTTGATTATCAATAGTAACGCATAAACTATTATGACATATATAAGCAGGATGCCCATGACGTGTACGTGTAGGATAAACCACATTTTCATTGAATTCAATTTTTCCGGTGAGAGGAGCTCGTATATGTTCTGCAATATCACCTGTAAATACCCCACCAGTATGAAAAGTCCTTAATGTTAGTTGAGTTCCTGGTTCTCCAATTGATTGTCCTGCAATAATGCCGACTGCTTCTCCTAATTCGATTAAGTTAGTATGAGTAGTACTCCGACCATAACATAATTGACAAATCCAAGATATACTTTTGCAAGTAAAAGGAGTTCGTATATATATTGTTTGTGTTTGGAGGTTTCGTAATTGATCAGCAAGTTTAATCCCAATATCTTGATTGCGCGTGGCAATGCATCTCTTGTTTATATAGACATCGTCTGCTAACACACGACCAATTAGTGTTTGTAGAACAATTTTATTTTTGATTCTTTCTCGACTTTGAATGAGACTTACAAAAAGACCTTGGATAGTGCCACAATCCGTTTTACGGACAACAATATGTTGTACTACTTCAACAAGTCTACGTGTGAGGTATCCAGCATCTGCTGTTCGTATAGAAGTATCCACAACTCCTTTACGAGCACCATAACAGGAAATAATATATTCCGTTAAAGAGAGTCCTTCCCGTAAATTCCCTTGAATGGGTAGATCAACAATTTTTCCTTGAGGATCTGACATTAATCCTCTCATACCTACTAATTGGTGAACCTGAGATGTACTTCCTCTAGCTCCCGAAAAGGACATCATATGTACTGGATTAAAAGGATCAGTCATCTTAAAATTCGGATTCATTTCTCGTCTCAAATATTCACTGGTAGAATGCCATATCTCGATTAATTGACGTAATTTTTCCACTGCATGTACATTCCCATAATCATGATGTTTTTCCGAAGCAAAATCTTGTTGCTGCGCATCTTGGATAAGCCATGCTTTAGATGGTGTTGTTAAAAGATCATCAATTCCTAATGAAATAGCTGCATCAGTAGCTTGCTGGAAACCTGAAGTCTTCAGTTGATCTAATATATGTGATGTATATGTCATTCCAAAATGATTTACGAATCTGCTAATAAGTTGCTTCATAGCAGTTTTATCCATCACTTTATTATAAAAGGGTACTTCAAAGGGAAAGGGCACTTCGAAAAAATGACGTTCTGCCATAAGAAAAAATCTCCCCATTTTTGGGAGTAGGATTCAGCAATGGGTTCAAGCCGAAAGGCTCCCTTGATCTCTATCTCTGCATGAATGAAAGGATTACAAGACTAATAACATTAGATTCTTAATAGTGACATTTTTTGTCGGATATCATAAGCCCACAAGCCTTTTATAGCTTCTTCTATTTCTCGATTAAAACGAGTACGACCAACGGTTGTTCGAATGTATTTATTACGTATTTCTCCCATTCTACCTTTTTTTATTCGAAAATGTTCATGGATTTCGTAGAAGGTACCGATAGATTCATATTGAACTTCGATAGGGACTTCTCGGTTTACTGAATTAATAATAGGGATATCTATATCTCTGCCCCACCGGAGCCATAAAGGACTGTCTAAATCAATTCGTTTTTGTTCATAAGCTCTGAGCGCATCATCGTAGCTAGAAAACGAAGGTGAAACAATTTTATTTTTTGAGTTATCTGGGTGGTACCTATTTTCATAAATACCTTGGTTTTTTTGAAGGGTTGATCTATAAAGTCCGAGAAGCATATCTTGAGTCGGTACGCAAATAGGATCTCCTATAGTTGGAGAGATAAGATTGAGATGAGAAAACATAAGTAAACGAGCTTCTACTTGAGCTTCCGTAGATAGAGGTACGTGGACAGCCATCTGATCTCCATCAAAGTCCGCATTAAACCCTGTACAAACCAATGGATGTAAACGAATGGCACGTTCTTCTATTAAAATAGGTATAAATGCTTGTATTCCTAATCTGTGTAAGGTAGGCGCTCTATTTAACAAAATGGGATGTCTTTGCATAATTTGTTTAAGTACGTTCCATATAATGGGTCTCCTATCTTGAATTAGACTTTTAGCAGCTCTTAGAGTGGGAGCAATCTGTCGTTCAACTATATCACGAAGTAAAAATGCTTGAAAAAGTTCTATTGCGATTTCTCGGGGTAATCCACATTGATACAATGAGAGAAGGGGACCTACCACAATAACAGAACGACCTGAATAATCGACTCGTTTTCCAAGTAAATTTTCACGAAATCTTCCTTCTTTGCCTTGTATGAAATCTGAAAACGATTTATAAGGCCGATCATGACTGTCTTTCATTGGTTGTCCACCGATGCTGTTATCAAGAAGTGCATCTACGGCTTCTTGGACTAATCTCTTTTGATCAGTCAATAAATCTGGGATTGCAAATACATCATTTCTATCTTCTATGAACTCGATAAGAAGATTATTTCGACGAATAACTGTTTGATAAAGTTCATTGAGATCCGAACTAATAAGTCCAATTTCATCTATTTGAACCATTGGCCTCAGGTCGGGGGGAAGAACTGGTAATAGGGATAGAACCATCCATTGTGGTTCTATATTTGCTTGAAGAAAATATTTAGCTAATTTCATGCGTCTAACCAAAAGATCCTTTCTTCTTCTAATTTTTTGAAGTTCTTGCTCATTCAATTTATCATACATCTTTTTTAATTCCTCATCAAAAACTACATCCTCTTTAGTAGTCCCCGTAAATAATATAGATATTATCTCGTCCAATCTCTTCCATTCCATATATGAACGATCTAGAATAATTTTCAGATCCAGACCAGCTAGTTGGTCTCTGATAGCTTTTCCCCCAGTGGCTATTTCTCTCTCTTGAAATAGCCCAAAGTCACAAGAGAGATAATAAGCAATAATCTCTGGCCAGTATTGATCCTCATATTTAAATGAACCCTGAAATCGCAATGAAGTTGGCTTGTTAGCTATGGATCTAGTAATACAAACATTTGGATAGGTTATTCTAGGATTTCCCCCCCTCAGAATCGGACATGAAAGTTTCCTCTCATCCGGCTCAAGTAACTGTACCGAAACGGAAAGTTATTATGTATTAATTAATGCAAAAAAATGTAGAAGTAAATAGTTACTCTTTGCTCAAATTCCAAGTGAATGAGTATTCGTTTACGATTCGTATTACGACATTAAATATGGAATTATTGAGCAGTCTCCTCCCTTTTGAACGATACATTTCTTTGTGAAAGACCTTCAATTCATTTGAAACTCATAAGGGATTTACTTGTCTGTATCTCGTTATTTTTGATCCTATAGGTCCCTGCTTTACTTCGATGGTTACAATCCTATTTGAAGTATATGTGCGATGAATAGACTCCTATAACCATATCTTCTTTTTGGTCTGGAATAAATAAAATCTGAAACAGAATGAATTTTTCATTCTTATAAGAAAAGAAGTGTTTTCACGAAGTCCAATTATCAATTTGATACAATATCAACCTTAGATTCATTCCTCTTTATCAACATCTTTTCAAGATGCTTCTAATTCTGAGCTTCACTTTTCCCGAGGGACGTGTCAGAGCTAAGGGCATCCCAATTAGATTGAATAGGATGACAGTTCCTACGAAACTGTATAATCGGAGCTTGTGATCAAGTCACACATCGCAGTATACTAGGTCTTCTAATTCTTTACGAGTTTTATCTAATAGATCCGCGATATAACTGGGACGCCGTTTGAAATACCAAATATGAACAACTGGACATGCCAGTTTAATGTATCCCATTCGATATCTTCGAATTCGAGAATCAACAACAAGTTCAACTCCACATTGGGAACAAAAATTGGATTCGTGGTCTTCCTCCTCATTCTCGATCACTCGAGATTTTACACAAGCACAAACTCCCCTTTTCTTAGGTCCAAATATTTTTTGACAAAATAATCCATCGCTTTCTGGTTCATAAGTTTCATAATCTAAAGTAAGGTCTGTAGTCACTTCTCCCACTCTTTCTCCATTAGGTAAAATTCTTTCAGACCAAGAAAGAATCTGCTCGGGAGAAACTAATCCAATTCTAAGTTGTTGATGTTTATCCTGTTCCCTCATAAAATATCAATTTTGATTGATTATTGATCAAACTTCCTTCCTATCTATCTGAAAGTCTTTCTCAGATAGAATAGTATGATTCAATTCTAGAGCTAAAGATCGTAGTTCTCGACTGAGCAATCGGAAAGATTCTGTAGGAGTGCTAGGTTTAGGCATTGGCTCTCCATCGAGAATAGCACCAAATACTTTTTCACGAGCGTCTATATGGTCAGATTTGAAAGTAAGCATCTCGTGTAAAATATAAGCAACACCAAACCCTTCTAGAGCCCAAACTTCCATTTCTCCTAATCGTTGTCCTCCTTGGTTGGATTTTCCTTTCAGAGGTTGTTGTGTAACCATTGTATAAGGCCCACTGGAACGTGCATGAATTTTGTCAGCAACTTGATGACACAATTTTGACATATACGCTATTCCTATTGTAACAGGTTGTTCAAATATATCTCCTGTTCTTCCATCAATTAATCTATGTTTTCCAGGATGATCAGGTTCAAATAGCCATGGATTAGCTGTTTGCTCGCTAGCTTTATAAAGCTCAGAAAAAACTAGTTTTCTAGAAGCTTCTCGTTCATATCTTTCGTCAAAAGGTACTATTCTATAATGTTTGTTCATTAGTTTTCCTGCTAAACCGAGCAAACATTCAAAGATCTGTCCTACATTCATTCGTGAAGGTACCCCTAATGGATTTAATACCATATCCACGGGTGTTCCATTCTGTAAATAAGGCATATCTTGTCTTGGCAAAACTCTTGAAATAATACCTTTATTACCATGCCTTCCAGCTACTTTATCACCCACTTGTATTTTACGTTTTTGTGAAATATATACATGAACTTTTTCAATAATATCGCCAAAATCTTCTTGTTCCTCGATACATATCACATCGATAACTCGGCCTCCTACACCTTTAGGGACTCTAAAACATTTTTCTTTTCCAGTGGGTGGTGTAACATCAAATATAGCTTGTAATAATCTTCCTTCTGGAGTATTTAATATTGAGTCGTCTTCTGCTTCAAGGATTAATTTGCCCACTAAAACATCACCTGTTTCTACCCAAGATCCTAGCATTACAAGACCGTTTTCGTCCAAATGACGGAGTAAGTGAGCATTTAAATGAGGTATTTCTCTAGTGACTACCTCAGGGCCATCGGTCGTAAAATAAACTCCAATTTCGAGTCTTACAATATGGAAAGAAGTAAAAATATCTTCATATACCAGACGTTCACTAATAAGTATTGCGTCTTCAAAATTGTATCCTTCCCATGGCATATAAGCCACTAAGACGTTTTTTCCCAAAGAAAGTTCTCCCCCTACTGTAGCCGCACTGTCTGCTATAATTTGTCCCCTCTTTACATATTCCCCTTGACGAACTCGGGGTTTTTGATGCATACAAGTATTACTATTAGAACGTCGATATAAAATCAATTCTGTTGTTAGAGTATCTCGAAAAACGGATGAAGTTATAGTTATATTTCTAGAATCAACATATTTGATTCTTCCTCCTTGCTTGGCTATAGCTACACTTCCCGAATCTAGAGCTACTTGACTCTCCAATCCTGTTCCGACAATGCACTTCTCAGGTTGAACAAGTGGAACTGCTTGACGTTGCATATTAGAACCCATTAAAGCACGATTTGCATCATTATGTTCGAGAAAAGGAATAAGGCAAACTCCAACGGAAAAATATTGGAAAGGAAAAATACTTCTGAAATGGATTTGGTCCCATGCAAAAACTCGAAATTCTTGTCGAAATCGAGCTGGAGTAAATTGTTCCTCTGGAACCCCTTGATTTAATGCTAGAGAATTTCCTGTAGCTATCCGATAGTATTCATCTTCTCCTGGTAATAGAGAAATTATCTCTTCTTCCTTCGATCTCTCAGATATCCTATAGAATGGACTTTGTAAAGAGCCGTAATGACCAAGCATTGCATAAATGGATAACGATCCAATAAGTCCAACATTTATTCCTTCAGACGTCGTAATCGGACAAATACGTCCATAATGACTAGGATGAATATCCCGTGTACGAAAAGTCGCAGTTCGACTTGTCAATCCTCCAGGGCCCAAAGAGCTCACTTTTCGGCTATGAACTATTTCTGCCAATGGATTAGTTTGATCCAAAAATTGCGATAAGGGATGTAAACCAAAAAAATCTTGAAAAGTGTCTGTTAATGTTATTAAAGTTGCCAATTTCTTAGGAGTTAATAAACTTTTAGTTTTTTTTGATTTATATTTTAATTTTATAGTTCTTGAAACTTCTTTTTTCAAGCGATGTAGAGCTAGTCCTAATTGCTCTTGTAATAAATCCGCTACAGAACGAATATATCGATTTTGAAGGTGATCGATATCATCGAGTGTACCTGTTCCAAATTGCACTCTGATAGGGTAGTCTACAGCAGCCAATAAATCGTGTGGTAATGAAAAAATTTCGTTCTCGGGTATATCAAGATTCAGTTTTTTGTTTGGATTTCGTCGACCAATCTTTCCTAATACACATTTAGTTCGGAAAAAGTTTATTTGTAATTCTTCACATAGAGAAGCGGAAAATTCCAAATTGTATTTTCGAGGGTCATCGTCACTTATATAGAGTTCCTTATAAAGTTCCAAAATGGCATCTTCCTTCCCGAAATTGCTCCACTCGAAACATTTTTCGTACTCCTTCCTTCCATTTTCGGAAAGGATAAATGCTTTGAGATTCCTATATCGAGTATCGTCCAGAATCTCTTTTAAATTTAGGCCCATAGCCAACAATAGAAGTAGAGCAGATATTTTTTTATCTCTGCTTACACGAACCCATATCTCTTGTTTTCTTATATTGATCTCTAATTTTGATCTTCCTCCCCAATCTGAAATTATAGTGCCGATATAAATAATGTTTCCTGACGGTTTTCGTTCGCAAGTATAATAAATACCAGGACTTCTTAATATTTGATTGACCACGACTCTGTAATTTCCATTTACTACAAAACTTCCTTTAGAATTCATCAAAGGAATATTTCCCAGAAATACAATTTGTTTCTGTAGCTTTCTACGAGTTCTCTGAATCAATATTGCTGGTACATATAACTTACAGTGATATGTAAGAGACAGGTATACAGCATCTCTCTCTTTAATGAAAGGTTCTACTAATTTATATTCATTACCCAAAAGCCTAAATTCTATTTCTTTATTTGGGCTCTCAATTTTCGAAAATTTATTTAGTTCCTCTATTAAGCCTTGATCGAGGAAACGACAAAATCCTTCAAATTGTATTTTACCAAATTCGGGGATTGTAAATATTCCCTTATTTTCATCTAATCGCATTGGATGTTTCCTATAAAAAAAGTATATTTCGTTATTTATTCCTTATTTATAAATATACGAATAAATCCGACAAAAATTGTCATGTATAATTTGTTCAAAATATCCCGTCAAATTCTACCCAAGATATTATTAATTGTAGAAAGATAAGAAAAAGAATAGTTTTTTATTTTCTTCCGCATAAACGGGGATCAAACTCTTCTTAAAGGTTAAAAAAGGGCGGTGCCAAATCGTCTAATTTCATCATTTGTAATGATACATTATCATATGTAATGATAATACTGAATGAAGGGGAAAAATCACATTTTAATGGTTGACAAATGTGCATTCACTATGCTATAATTTAAAAATGAAACATGAAATGAAAGATTGGATTTTTCTTCGCATTATGTTTGGCAACTTAAAAAGTTGTAAATCAGCTGACAGTTATACATCATTAAATTTTGAATTTTCACTTCTTCCAGGTCCGAAAAGGGATTTGAAATCAATCTCCTATTAGACCTGTTGTAAAGGGGACTTTCAATCCTCTATTAGACATAACCGAATGATAAAATAGGGGACTCGAAATCCCCTATACGACATAACCGATAAGCAGGGGACTGGAAATCCCCTTTCCCCAGATCCAGATCTAGACTAGGGGATGGCGACATAGCCAAGTGGTAAGGCAGGGGACTGCAAATCCCCCATCCCCAGTTCAAATCCGGGTGTCGCCTTGTTAGGGTAAATAAAGTGAAAGAAATAAAAAAGTGTGCATTTGTACTCCATTACTTTTGGAGTCAACTTGTGTTGATTTAGGCATATTATCAATATAGCCGCTAAGATTCGATTTTATCGTGAATGCAGCGATAGGAGTAACTAATTCCAAGAGACAAATTGTAACAGTCTTTCTGGAATAGGAAGGTCAAGGATTTCTACTTTGCACTATCCTGATTAGTTCCATTATCATAATTAATTACTAATTAATTAAATTAAATATAGGAATTCGTATGGATATAGTCGTTATCGCTTGGGCTGCTCTAATGGTAGTTTTTACGTTTTCTCTTTCACTCGTAGTATGGGGTAGAAGTGGACTTTAATAGAATTAATAGTCCTGGGATTTCTAATTTAATTGTTTTGTTCAAAATTAATAATTTTGAGATGATAATTTCGTTTCATAATGATCTTATTAATAATATGAATACATATGGAACATATTGTGCTACTCTGTCTCAACCATACATCCCTTTTCCATAAAAATTATTTTTCCTACAGGATTTCCAATTCTGAATTCACTATGTACTATTAAAATGATGTTTTTACCGTGTTAGAAAAAGATTTCAAATTTTAACAATCCTTTCGCAAGTAAAGTTATGTTCAGAACACACCTATGTTCTGTCTACATAAAGTTCCCTTTTTACAAATATAAGAGATTGGAATTAGCCTCGCTTTTTTACCAGGTCCTGATCTTATATTAATGTCCTTATGAAGTAATTATGCCCAGATTTACTTATCTAAGATTTGTGTAGAAGAAGTAGTACAAAAGTAAAAATTGAAAGGAAAGGAATGTTTTTCGTTTCCTTGGTACTACTTCTTTTCCAAATCAATCTCTACCCTTAATGCGACCCCTATTGCTCTTTTTATTTTAATAATGATCTAGAATCATTTAGATCATCAGTAATCACTGTATTGATAGTACAAATCAATTGGTTTGACTCACCGTTTTTACGTAAATGATGAGTAAAAAAGCAGTAGGAACTGAAATGAACAATGCAACAGCAATAAATGCGAGGATATTTACTTCCATGATTGATTTTCCCTTCGTTTTATTTTACAATAACTCGAGATTTGATCTCATAGAGTAGAGATTAATCTCCTTTTTTTAGATTGAATTCCTAGAGTATTAGATTACATCAATAGGATCAATCTGATGTAACAGAATCTAACGGATTCCTATTAATTCTTCAATAGAAACGAAATAGTATAACTATTTATTATCTCTTATTCATACTGGATTTCGTCGATCCCTAATCAATCCCACCGTGCTACTCATATAGTTCCAATGTTTTACTTTCACAATGAAATTTTATTGCCAAGCGTTGGACGTGCAAATATACGGTTGTTTCATAAAATCTTCGTCTCGATCAAATATCGCGAGGTTGATTACGATCCGAATTGTGCGAGGGGCATAGAAGTATGATAAAGATTGCTATCTTTAATTATATGTACTAGTTTAATTCTTATTTTGATCAGACCAACTAATAGGTCAAAATCTTCATTAGAAGGAATCCCCTGGTAGTACGTCCCAATAGGGATAGAATCCCGCTAATTGATTCTACTGATTGAGAAAAAGAGAATGCATTCCATTCTCTTGATTCGTGTAAGAGAGATCCCCACCCCAGGCTTGCACCTGATTCTACAAGATCAATCTCAAAAGGGTTCGGGGTAACTGGATCTATAAAAAAGGGGGACAAAATCCCAGTTATGTTGTTGCTGTGGATTGTATCATGTACATCGTACAATAGACGAATAAGACTTATCTATACAGATAGATATGTCCCGATGACCACACAAATAGTCTTTTTATTAAAATTATGAAAAGAGGATCGGGAAGGGTCTAGTACGAAATTGATTCTATTGGATCAAATTTGATCCTATGCAATTTTTGGTACATCAGTAAATGATTGGTGATAATTGGTAATATCTACCATTTGTCCTAAAAATGAAGGGGATGGATAGAAAGATCCCCCTGCGTAAATCCCCCTCGCCTTATAATGTAGTTCTCACCGAGAACTAAAAAGAGGAAAATAGTGCTCTTCTCCGGGGTGGGGATCGAGCGAAGAATCCATCAATTTATTGGACCGGGACTGACGGGGCTCGAACCCGCAACTTCCGTCTTGACAGGGCGGTACTCTAACCAATTGAACTACAATCCCACTAGGTACAGTTGACCTACTAATCAGTAGTAGAGATTTTACTAGTGCTGAGTCGATGATTTGACCCTTTCCCTTTAAAATCAAATCTTATGAAAGATTTTGTTCGTTCCGATTTTTTTATTTTTCTATATCGGGGATTCAAAGATAAATTATCTTTTCATCGATATCATCGATTGATATCGTATCGGTATTGGGCCGAGCTGGATTTGAACCAGCGTAGGCATATTGCCAACGGATTTACAGTCCGTCCCCATTAGCCACTCGGGCATCGACCCAGGAACAAAGTCATTAGGATATCTAATAAGTATCCTAATGACTTTCCTAGCATAGTACCCCTAGGGGAAATCGAATCCCCGTTGCCTCCTTGAAAGAGAGATGTCCTGGGCCACTAGACGATAGGGGCCCACTTATTGTCATAATATTCAAATCTCTATAAAATTGTCAAGAATATGAATAGTTGTTAGTGATCTCATATTCTTATTCTTGCATTGTTTGTAAACTTCTCTATTGATTAAGAAATCATCAGAAGATTATTTGCTTTTTAAATGCTGATAAAAAATAAAAAACTTCAGTTGAAGCCCCAAGAATCTTGGAGCATTGCTACGGATATATCTAATTATGTTGAACCAAAAGATGGAACAACGATGGAAAATATTTAAGAAATGCCTCTTTCTTAGTAATGAGATCTCTCCCCCTCTAACTCAATGTATTCCGGAATTTATATTGGTTCTGGAAGAGAACCATATCCCTTTCGTTTGAAACGAGTGCTAATTTAATTTTTTCAAAGTTACGGGAGATTCGCTAGCAAAATCTGTAGCGATATTTGGTCCTCTGTACCAACACTTATGATACAATGCGTGTGTTTCCAGATCAAAATTCTTCACTGCAAATACTATCTATTACTATTAGATAGGGTCCCTATTGGATAAGATAAGAAACCGAGAAAAAGAGTCCTAGCTAATATTTGCTGACATAGGACAGATCGGAATAGGGCACAACTTCTAACAACCAGTTATGTTCGAAATATTGGAGATGCCGATAGATCGAAACAATCCTATGCGTGGATCTGAGTGATAGACAGATAGACGAATAAGAGAGTCATCTCAACAGCCAAGTGGGTTCACTAATCTAGTCTAATTAAGACTAATTATTAATAATAGGTCGACAAACAATGGAAGGTATATACCTTCCAATTCTAGGGTACAGATCTCACCTTTCTAATAACCAAATTGAAGAGTTAAATCTCCTTAATAGGTCAATAATACTATTAACATGATCGGAACAGGATCCGTTCCTCGAATAATAAGCTAGATCCAAATAATACTTCACATTTCTTCTATGTGGTTATATTATTCATATATACCGGATATGTAGTAGACTCATCCATTCATCATGAAATGATCAAAAGCCCTTTTAACTCAGTGGTAGAGTAACGCCATGGTAAGGCGTAAGTCATCGGTTCAAACCCGATAAAGGGCTCCTGTAATGATTCCTACAAAACCCGGTGTTCAGGATGACCTATTTGATTAAGGCAAAAAACCTGTGATAAAAATAATGTGTTAA